TTCGTGAATTGCTTTTCTTGTATTGACTGGATCCCCATCAGAACGAACTTAACTTGATTGATCCATGCCCACCGCCTAATTCCCCATAGATTCCAGATATTTTTTGAATCATATGTGGACTAGATTCTACTGGTCCCCGAACTCAATTCTTAGAGAAAAAGGAATTTTCAATAACTTCTTGAATCCCCATTCCCAGATTTCTTGTTTGTTCATTTCCTAGCTTAATGGGAAAGAGCGCTAGGGATATCTCATCTTACCAATGAGAGCGTAAAAAATGCAATTTCAGCCGCCCCTTGACTCTTTCTTTTCGGACGGACCAATCACTCCCTCAAAGAAGCCTATCTTTCTTTTTGTATTCGTGCAATTTTTGTCTTTATTTTAGTAGAAAATTCATAGAAGCTAGATTTCTATAGACAAATAAAATGGAGAATCGAATGAATGAAACATGAATAGGAATGACGAATCCAAAATGAATAGGAAATCGTAAAAAACTGAAGGAGAATTCGGATCTCTTCATACCTATATATATTGACAATTTCCAAAAATCGTTCATATACTAAGTATCCATTATCCATATACGAAGTATCATAGCGGTTGAGCAAGCATGCCCCCATCGTCTAGTGGTTCAGGACATCTCTCTTTCAAGGAGGCAACGGGGATTCGACTTCCCCTGGGGGTAGGGTACTACGAAAAGAAGTTGGTCAGGGATTACCAATACACCTAAAATTGATTCTTCCTGGGTCGATGCCCGAGCGGTTAATGGGGACGGACTGTAAATTCGTTGGCAATATGTCTACGCTGGTTCAAATCCAGCTCGACCCAACAATTCACCAATCTACCATCTCATGGTAGAACCCCCTTCTTCTTCAGAAATACCTGATAGGGGGAATAAAAAAGAATCACATTTTCTGCTAGATCCCTTAGTTCCCTGGGATTGTAGTTCAATTGGTCAGAGCACCGCCCTGTCAAGGCGGAAGCTGCGGGTTCGAGCCCCGTCAGTCCCGACGAATCGAATAAGTACACCAATCCGCCGCTCCTCTTTCTCGGAACGTGGGGCCTTGGGACAACATGTCATTCCCAAGGGGATTCGGTTCGGAGTTCTCGTCACTTCAACGAGGACTGATTGATTGGAGAAAGACAAATGTAGATTAGTCCAATGATTGGTTGGTAGCATTATTCTTAGAGTAAGTATTCCAAGAGATACTGAGTCTTCTTTTTGGATTGATCCCCATTCATGTAAGGAAACAAAGTCCGATCTCTTTCTCGGGCGCATCTCCACAGATGGAATTCGTTTCTTGTATAATACAAACTGAATTTAACAAAATCTCCCCTTCTGGCTCTTTTTTGTTTATGTAAGCCTAATTACTAAATAGGAAGGTTACAAATCAATTGGATTCAAATTGGACACTGAGCTTTTGATAATGGAATTGAATCCTTTTTCCTTACTAGTTTTTCTATTTTTTCAGGGTCCTGTCGAAGAAAGAACAAACCCTACACTAAAATGAAAATAACGAAAATAGTGAATTTCCTGAAATATTCCATCTTTTTCCCGAGACTCAGCTTTATCCCATTTCCTTTATCCCATTTCTTTGTCTTCCAAAGAAAATGAGATCATTAAAAAACGGCGTTTAGAGCTTATCTTTTTCCGCTTTGCTTGTCTTGTTGTTTGTAACTAATGGAAAGGGATGGGTGGTGAGATGATACGCTAGTTGATGATTGTACAAGGGAGACCTAAGATAGGTTATAGAAACTAAACAAGAGAAAAGAATGCTACATAATGCTAACTAAAGGAATTTTTGATTGGGTCGGGAATCTTGTTTTGGATTCGGTATGGATAAAAGATCTCCCTAGGTTATACTATTCAATTTTCGACGACGAATGGATTTGATCGCTTAGATAGTCTTATTCATGCTATTGATCCGAGTCAATCTCGTCGAGAGGTTATTCATTCAGTGAAGTTACATGTGCAAGATTGATTTTCTCTAGGGGATTAAATCCCGAGTTATTGTGAAAGAAAAAGGGATGAGATTATGGAAGTCAATATTCTGGCATTTATTGCTACTGCACTCTTCATTTTAGTTCCTACTGCTTTTCTACTTATTATTTATGTAAAAACAGTTAGTCAAAATAATTAATTATTTTGAATGAAACTTGATCTTATCAACTATTGATAAGATCAAATGAAAGGAATTCTCATTTTTCGTATTCTAATGAATAAATGAAATGGACGGGCTCGAATCGGCAGTCTTCTCTGAGATCTGAGAGTAGGGTAAGAAAGATTCATTGAGTTCTTTCTTACCGGACTGTATCTTAGTGGTTCTAATAAAGCTAGAGGTTTACTCTGGATCAATCTACCATATTATCTTCATGGTAAATATTTATATTCATTTTCTATCTGGAATTGACAGAGGGCCCACTTCGATTTCTTTGATACATCTATTTGTTCCGATCAATCGGAAAGAAGCGTTTTACTTGTATAGAATACATTCCTTCACTAGAATTCAATGCAATTTGAAAATGAAGAGATCTTGATAGTAAATCGTTCTACAATGCATTTTGAACGATTTCTAAAAGAATTGATCCAGTTTGATTCCTCAACTCAATTAGTAGTACTTCTAGAGACCACTTCTTCCCCAGACTACAAGTGAAAGGGAAAATGAAAAAACTACCATTAAAGCAGCCCAAGCGAGACTTACTAGCTCCATGTGAATTATGTCCCCTATCTCTATGATAGAATTATTCGATTATTGCTCCCTAATAATAGTGGAATCAATGGTGCAGAGTCAAAAAGGGATTCTCACCGAAGACTGTTGAGGAACCAATTTCATAAATCCACTTCTAAAAAATTCCTCTATGATTTCGAATCGGCAAAGACTAAAGACAAGTAAAATAGGCTAGAAATACTAAGGCCCACTCTTTTTTTACTTTTTTAGGTAATAAAGTATAATCTAGATCGATCGCTATCTATGTCAAATAGTCAGGCGACACCCAGATTTGAACTGGGGAAAAAGGATTTGCAGTCCCCCGCCTTACCGCTCGGCCATGCCGCCAAAATCATCCAAAAACCTAATGAACATTTTTCATAGGAACTATAGATTTTTATAACATATCTTACCTACAGGGACTATAGAGCGTTATAACATATATTAGTCCCTCTAAACTCCAGAACGGAATCATAGAATTATCAGTAAATTATCACACTTCAATTTTCATTGAAGAAAAAATAGGTAAAAATGTCTCTCTTCTCTACAGAGGATTTTTTGAACAAAGGGTTGCTGGGGATTCGAACCCGGAACTGGTCAGATGGAGTCGAGAATTTTACCGGGAAAATAAGTCCCCATGGACGTTGAAAAGTTGTGCTAGTTGTTTTAGATAGGGAATGACTAATGAAACTTGCTAATATCGCACCTATTACCGCACCTCACGCATGTATATTTAATTACAACATATATATAATTAAATATATAAAAAATTGGCCATTAATAGACAATATAAAAGGAAGCTATAAGTAATGCAACTATGAATCTCATGGAGAGTTCGATCCTGGCTCAGGATGAACGCTGGCGGCATGCTTAACACATGCAATCGACAATTTTAAATAATCCAAAAAACCCAGGGAGGGGATTATGAATTACAACTTGTTTATGAAGAGAACCGATTCGGTCGTTGGGGTCGGACTCTATTCTGGATTTCGAACTACATTGGAAATTTTGGTACAACTGGGTAAGTGCATTTCGCTCTATAATGGGCCTCTGCATCTACCGAAAAGGAAATACCTTAGGGGGGATACTACCCTCGGATAACAACGACAGGGACGTCTACGAAATGTTTTGCTTAATCTGCCTTGCAATGGGGCGTCGCGGGATCGTATCTACTCTCTTGAAAAAATACGCGTCGCGGAATGGCGCCGCCTCGGGGAGTATCATCGACTTTGCCAAAGCCGACGGAGCCAACTGGCTTTCGAAAAGAAAAAAAAATTTCGAAATGCAAACTCTATTCGCGCAACAAAAGCTTGTCTTTGGGCCGAACTTCAATGCGCGCTGCTCGAGAGAACGGATGAAACGCAGTATGATATCAGGGTTGGGTTTTGGTCTGGCGCCTGGAAACGTTTCCTCTTCGAAGGTGAGGAACCGTTTTCCGACCCCGCTTCCAACTTAGATTTGGTCGCTCGCGAATCTATACGAGACGCTCTACGAACCAACCTAAGAAACAAACCATACGCCATTCGAGAATATGTACCACATGTACATGCCTGGCTGCGAGTACGTATGGAATTTCTACGCATCCTCGAAGTACTAGACGCGTGCGATGCGAAATATCAAAAATATCGCGCAGACTATCTCGTCGCGAGGGTAAAGAAAATAAAATTGCGAGACCTGTATTGGTTCTTGCTCGGCTACGACGACTTTAGAAACTCCCATTTAGACCTTCTCAACGAAGAGCAATTTGTATCCGTATGTTTGAACCTTGTCGGCGAAAAGGTGTTTATCGCCTGGTGTTTGGAAATTTATGATGCGGAAGAGTAATTTATAGACTTGGGTTTGGACTTTCTCGACGAAGAAGACGCCGAACAAAACACAAGAAAGAACCCTCTAGAAAATATGTCGATATTTTATTATAGTGTTTCATTATAATAAAATATCGACATAAATAACAAGTAAATCAATGGCGTAATTATATTTTCTCATAAGAAAAATGAGATCAAAAAAATCAGCATGAAAGTCGGGGGCGTTCCGTGGTAGATTGCCGGTAACATTTAGAGGTACCGGGGTTGAAAGGTCCAAGCCCTTTCGCCCCACCACATACTCATTCCCTTGTATGTAAAGGGGTTGTTATTCTATTCCACCTCTTAGAAAGAACTTACATCAATTGGCTTCAAATTTCATGTTATTCCGGAATCGTAAATAGACGATCAATTCCATCATTGCTAGATCATCTATCTAATTCGATGAAGACTACGCCAATAATGTAATAGGATTTTTGATAAATGGGAAATTAAA